TGATATAGATATATCCTTATATAGATAATAGATAAATATCCTATCTAGATATAAGCAGCTAATCCTTTTTTGGAATCAAAGAAAGATATTAAAAAATAGGCGGCTCTTTGTGACTCGGAATAAACGTTTACCGTGCAGGAACGGAATAATAATTTATTGTTATGGAGGATCCAGGAACAAGAGGATTTAATCGGAAATATCGACAAATTCTTGCGTAGTCTAAGGAAATGGAAAAAAAAATTATGAGGCTACAATCCCATCTCTATCGAATTTGAATATCAGAATAGCTGATATAGTCATGATTCAATGGGTCAGGTCCACTTTCTTTTTCTTTTGTTTATTTCTTAAATTTATGATGGAGAAGAATGACTATATAATATAACTTATTATAATAATTAACTCATTAATAATATTAATAAAAACTTATTATTATGCATATGCTTACTTTGTTTTATTACAAATATCAACAATATCTCTAGTATACACTAAAAAATGAAGACCCATACTAGAGTTTTGTAGAAAAAGCCCCTTATCGGATTTGAACCGATGACTTACGCCTTACCATGGCGTTACTCTACCGCTGAGTTAAAAGGGCCCATTTTATTCCTGAATGAGCCAATGTGAAGACATATACATGTACATATATTATATACATAGGTGCACGCAGTAAACTCATAGTGTCTCATTCGGGAACAAGAATTTTTTTAGGTTAAAACCTAAATTATTTGCTTTTATTGATCCCTATCACAATGAGACTCGATTGATTGATACACAATTTGACATAGATACAAGATATTTGATATGTGATCAAATCATGTAATGAAAGGATTCAACTCGAACTCGTATCTGGAATAAAAAAAAACTCTTATAAAAAAAAAAATAAACTTTCTATTGTTTCTTAATTTCCTGGATGTGAGATAGGCATATCTCATCTTAACAATGCGTGAATTGGTGGGTGAAAGTTGAAGAATGGGGTTTAACCTTTTTCTGTCGGACAAATCCCTGGGGTCCTCTACTTCATTCATCATTATAATTATAACATTACTTCATTTCATATCATATAGATTGGAATCACGAAAGGTAGAAAACCTATTCGGATTTAGTCACACCATTACATTATATTGACAATTACAAAAAACTATTCATACTATACTCATAGTATGATGTCGATCGGGCGGATATGCCCCCATCGTCTAGTGGTTCAGGACATCTCTCTTTCAAGGAGGCAGCGGGGATTCGACTTCCCCTGGGGGTAGGGTACTACGAAAGGAAGTTGATCATGTATTATCAATAAGTCTAGAATCGATTCTTCCTGGGTCGATGCCCGAGTGGTTAATGGGGACGGACTGTAAATTCGTTGGCAATACGTCTACGCTGGTTCAAATCCAGCTCGGCCCAATAATTCGCCGATCCATCATGAGATTATATAATAAATTTGTTCTCCGGAAACGAAACGCCTGATACGTAGCGTAGGAATAAAGAAAAAAATATATTTTATATACTGTTCTCATATATTCTGTCTTATTTTTTTAATGATCTAGATTCATATCATGATCCGTAAATATAGGGAAAGTATTAAAGAAAAATATAAATTTTTCATTGAAAAATTTATTATTAATATTAATCGATTTGACAATAGGATTACTAGTAGTTCGTATCGTTCTCACTAAAGAACATATACATGTGGATATTAATACATCACTCTTTTCTCTGTTCCAATACGACGATTCTAAACGGAAAAAGTTTTAATCAAATCATTAAAAATATGTATGCTGTAGACCTTGTTTTTCTGGGATTGTAGTTCAATCGGTCAGAGCACCGCCCTGTCAAGGCGGAAGCTGCGGGTTCGAACCCCGTCAGTCCCGACCTAGTATCCGATGACTCCATTAATTCATCTATTTATTTTATGGGAAGGAGGGCGGGGGGTAGGGTCTAATTCACAGTGGGGGTCCTTATTTATCTTTTTTCCGTTTCACTTTTACTTTTTGGGTTTGTGACCAATGGAAGTGGAAGATGGGTCAGACGCTACCTCATTTCATTATATGATTCTATAAAGAAGATGGTAGGTTATACAAAATAACGAATGGATAAAGAATGAAAAATTCAATGGGATTCTTGATTGGATCAGGAATTCAATTTTTTATTAGGTTTTTCTTCCGTATGGATAAAGGATCTTCCTATGTTATACTATTCCATTCTCGACGATGAATAGATTTGATAGCTCAGATATTGTTATTCATGATATTGATCCGATTCAATATCATCGGCATGTATTCCTCCCATTGAATTTACAGGAGAAAGATTAAAAATCTCTATGGGATTAGATCCCGAGTTATTATGAAATAAAAAAACAATGAAATTATGGAAGTCAATATTCTCGCATTTATTGCTACTGCACTGTTCATTCTAGTTCCTACTGCTTTTTTACTTATCATTTACGTAAAAACGGTCAGCCAAAATAATTAATTTGAAGCAAGCTTAACTTATAAGTTCTTATCAATAATGGAAGAAATGAAAGGAGCTGATTAAAATCAGCAGTATATGAGATGCGATAGTATAGAAATATAGGAATCTTTCTACCACACTATCGCATCTCATATGATTATTATATAAATATAAACTTGTACTGTATTGTATAAAGATATATATATAGGCGTGGATCACTCCGTAATAGGTATATTTATATATATAAACATATAAATATCAATATATATGTAATATACATATAAATAGTACCCCAATTCGAGTTCTTTGCTACATTCAGGCTACATCCATTTGACATTTTATTTGTACCGATTTCGATCGATACGATATAATCGAATGCCTACTTTTACTCTTATGTCTTACGCTTCTAATTACTTCTAATTACTAGTTTTCTTATTATTTATTTCCAATATGGGTCCTGGGATACGCCGAAACAATCAAATCAATGGAAGGAGGTATGGGCAGAGTAAAAGAAACCCAGTCATCTTTTTTTTTAGCATTCCGATAAGAAGTAAATTATTTTGCCGTTGACAGGCGATTTAAGGAATTCCGTGGGAAATTCTTCAGATTTGTAAAAAAAAAGTAGTAGATACCACCTATTTCTAACATGCGAACCATGATATTAAGTGAGTCGATAAAACATAAAGAATTATATTTCTAGGAATCTAAAAACAAAGCTAAATGCGCACGCCCAACGAAAGATCTTATTATACGTATTGCTTCATTGGACAAATACTATATCCATGTTTCCAAAGTACGTATCCACATAATAACAGATAGACTTCCTCTCCTCTTTGAACAGTAAAGTGAGAAACAAAAAAAAAAAAGGGGTTGGTTGCTCCTCATTATAATATCCATATCAAATAAATATGATTCTGTTTAGAGCTAGTTCATCGAAATATTTCGGACGAGTTCGGTTGGAAAAAATGGAATATCATGTGTATTCCTTTTACTTTCAAAATACGAACATGGGAATCATTGAATGAAATATTTTTTTTTTATTGAAAGGTTATTCTTCATCTATTACATTACTTACACTTACTGGGATTCCCGTATAATTTTGAAACGGAGATGGAGATATTTTTTTTTAGCTTTGTAGAACAATGTATGAAACTATTGATACAGTTTGATTTGATTACTCAACTCAATTAAATTAGTAATGACCCTAAAGTCCACTTCTTCCCCATACTACGAGTGAAAGGGAAAATGTAAAGACTACCATTAAAGCAGCCCAAGCAAGACTTACTATATCCATGTGAATTATGTCCCCCGTCTCTATAAATATGAAGAAATTCTTCCATTATTGATCAGTAATAATAATGTAATCAATGGCACAGAGTCAAAAAGGGATTCTGAATGAAGGCTATTGATGAACAAATCCAATAACCCTACCCATAACAAGTTTATATTTGATTTCTGTTAGAATTCGGAAGAATTAAGTACAAGCAAGATCTACAGTTACTTTCTTGTAATTATCAAGGCGATGCTCTTAACGGAACATGTAGGAATAGTAAGACTTATTGTTTCTTTTGTTACCCTTCATCTCATTTATAATAATAAAAAAGCATAAGAATATACAATCAAGATAGAGCACTATCTATCACATATCTCTATCTACCGTTTGATCTAATCCTTATGACCCCCGAGTATTTCACAAAGACACTCGGGGGACCTTCTATTACATTCTTGCCTGGGTGTTACCGAAAAAAAAGAATAAAAGAGTTGAAAAATAAAAACTTTTTATTTTATCTATTCTATAAAGGAAGCCAATTATTCATCCAATATTGATTGAATGTCTGAGCACTTATAAATTCTCGTGAGCCCATATACAAAGTCTCTTCCACCCTTTACACAACTACCAATTCCCCACCCTTCCTATACTAAAACCCTCCCTGTAATCCGAGGCGCAAGGATTGATAGTCTTTTATAGAACCTCCAGCTTTTTAAATTAAAGCAAGTATCAGAAGCTCGAGCCCCTTTCCTCTGTTTATGCTAGGCAAGGACAAGGACCGGCGACTGATATTATATATATAAATATATCAGCAAGCAAAGGTATTTCAAATTTTTTTATTGATCAGGCGACACCCGGATTTGAACTGGGGAAAAAGGATTTGCAGTCCCCCGCCTTACCACTCGGCCATGCCGCCAAAATGATAAAAATAGATGGAAATCTTCTTTTTTTTGCGTCTTGAATCCCATTTTCCTTATTCCTTTCCTAATAAACCTAAAAGAAATCCTTCCACTTTTGATTGGAGCCGGTGGATACCCTTCGATTAATTGTTTAATTGTATAGTATCTCAAATACCAAAACACACAAGGCCTAAAAACTTCCCTCCTTTTTGAAAGAAAATTTTTTTTTGAATCACACAATAAAAAATTCAGTCCAAATTGGACCCATTAACTATTGATTGTTAATGAATTAACAAGTTCTTGGATCTCAAATTGTGCTTCCTTAATTTAATGGCATAAGAAAATTCAATTGATACACAACCAATAATAATTGTTTATCAATAATA